TCCATATTTGGAATGAAATGTATGAACTACGTTTGAACGGAGGAATAAAGAGAATTTTCTACTTAAATTGGAAGTTGCAACAGATCAAAATGGAAAGGAATTGATAAAACAGTCCTAGAAACAGAATTCTGTCACTTAGACTTATTAAAGTTAAAGTCATAAGGTTTTGTATATAATAGCAAAACAAAAAGGATTTCAATTATACCATTATTATGATATTACATATTCGAATTTGAGAAAAATAAAAGGATTCGGTATTTGGGAGATAAATACAAAGACAGAAAAATCAGAAACAACATAGGATCCATTTTTTTAGCACTTAACCGTCTTTATGTTAGAGATTTCGTTATTCAAAAAAAAACAATTCGCAGAGAAGAGAAATATTTCTACTTTACTTTACTGATTTTTGAATAGAATATGATTTGAAGTGTATAAGAAGGGTTGCACTTATTAAACACGTATGCGGATAGCTATAATATCCGACTTCTCTTTTATTGCTGGTTCTATTCGGGACAGTCCGGGTCGTGTTCTATCAAAAGAGAATTTCTATTTAATGCAAAATTGAAGTGAAGTAGGATAATTTTATGATAATTACCTATAGACAATATATCTAAATAATAGATATCTGTGTAACAATTTATGTTCTGGGGTTTACATATACTGATATGTTTTGTTATAATTGAAATTGAGAAGGATTTTTTGATTGAAAAAATAAATACTGATTAGTTCTGTCTCAATTTGTATTTTCTTATGTCATTAGGAAAACACAATTTGTGATTCAAATCCCAGAATCGTCATTAATTCGAACTAAGCAGTCAATAGTTAATGGTTCAAGTTTGTCGGCTGAAAATCCACATTTGATTTCTCAATAGAAAAGCCAGAGAATGTTTTTAGCATTGTGGATTTTCCAATACTATACAATCAATCGAAGGGATGGATAAAATCCAAAAAGGGTCTTTCTTTTAGGAAAAGGATTAAGGAAAACAGGAGTCAAAATCCAAGTACAATAAAACTTCAGCAATCTGGGAAAATTTTCATCTATTTTGTATTATTTTGGCGGCATGGCCGAGTGGTAAGGCGGGGGACTGCAAATCCTTTTTCCCCAGTTCAAATCCGGGTGTCGCCTGATCAACAAAAAAACTCGAAATCTCTTCTTCTCTTCGGTTCCACTTATAGAACTCGCAGAATTCTTCCCCGTTAGAAGCAGAGGAAACAGACTGTTAATGCTTTGTTGATTCTAAGCATGTGGTCTGAGGGTTTTCTAAACAAAAAGAGTGTGAATGCTCCTTCGCATCTAGGATTCAAGGAAATATTCGAATCTACTGGTAGAGGGTCTATCAAGACTTCACGATTCCCTTCTATTACTAAGGGAGTGTTTAATGACTGGATCTTGAATCAGATTGTGGAGCCTGAATAGGAAATCTGATTCAATTAAGAGTTTTGGAAGGAGGTGCAATATACGACGGACTCGCGAGAATCTCCGAGTGCTCAGGTATCCAACCAATATTAGATTGGATTGATAATTTACTTTTATAGAAAAAGGGGCAAACAGAAAGAATTTCTTTGCGGCAACCCCTAGACAAGCCCCCTCTTTCAGAGCGATAATGGGGAAGGAGGGTAGCGGATCAAATGGGGAAATAGAGGTCTGTAATAGATAGAGATTTCTGGTTTTTCGTGATTTCTCCCTTGTCTGTTTTTACTTACTAAGGTCAACAAAACAAAAAAAGAATAGGCCTTATTATTCCTACATGTTCCCATTCCCTTCGGATCTTACTACGTATTTTGCTTGTGTTTAATCTTTCCCGATTCGAAATCATAATCGATTTATTGGATTGGTTTCTCGATAGTGTTCGGTCAGAATCCCTTTTTGACTCTGCGCCATGGATTCCACTATTATTAGGGAGGAATAATGGAAAAATTCCTTCGTATTTATAGAGATAGGGGACATAATTCACATGGATATAGTAAGTCTCGCTTGGGCTGCTTTAATGGTAGTCTTTACATTTTCCCTTTCACTCGTAGTGTGGGGAAGAAGTGGGCTCTAGAAGTACTACTAATTGAGTTGAGGAATCAAACCGTATCAATTGTTTTATAGATCGTTCTGCAACGCGTTTTGAACTATTTAAAATCAAAATCTCTGAATTTTGAATCCCATTGGACTCCAATGGAGTTATCTATGATATGAATCATACTCTTTCTCTCAAAGAGATATTTCAGTGATTCCCGTGTTTGTATTTCGAAAAGAAAGGGATTCCGATGATTGGAAATTTCTTCTAACCTAAAATTCTTCCGAAATTTTCTATTTCAATCAATGGAATGAGCTCTTACTATCTTTATAGATAGATACTGAGAAAGACTAGACTTTTTTTTATTTCTTTCCCTCTTTATTGTTCAAAGAAGAAGATGTTTTGTTAAGTGTATACGCACTTTCTATGAGAAATGATATAGAGATAGTGGTTGTCTAATGAGAGACTATGCAATAATAAGATCTTACCTTGAG